CTTCAATTTTGACTCTATCTCCTGGCAGTATCCGTATAAAACTACGTCGGATCTTTCCTGAAACATAACCTAGAATCATATCTTCATTATCTAAACGAACCCGGAACATGCCGTTGGGAAGTGATTCAGTAATTAAACCTTCATGAATCCATTTTTGTTCTTTCATTACAGGTAAAACCCCCTTGAAGTATCAACAGGAAGAACCCTATTAGACAACCCACCCCTTCTCTTTTCTTTTTCACAAATAAGAAGTTTCGTATTGAATTCGGATATTAGAAGGATTACCATATATAACACAAAATTTCTCCGCCTATTCTTTCTAGTCGAGCCTCTCGGTCTGTCATTATACCCCGAGAGGTAGAAAGAATTACAATCCCCATCCCACCTAAAATTCTAGGAATTCTTTGATAGTTAGAATAGATTCGTAGACCCGGCCGACTGATCCGTTTTAAATTTAAAAGATTTCTATAAGTCCTTTTCCTATTCCGTCTATGTCGTAGGGTTAAAACAAAAAAAGATTTGTTGTTTTCTCGATGTTTTCTCACGTTTTCGATAAAACCCTCTCGTAAAAGTATTTTAACAATACTTTGGCTGATATTAGTAGATGCTACTCGAACCACGCTTTTTCTATACATATCGGCATTTCGTATAGAGGTTATTATGTCAGCAATAGTATCACTACCCATGATTAATTAAAATTATTGGTGCCTCCAAATTTGGATATAATCAACATGTTTTTCTTTTTTTTTTTACATATTTGTTTATGAATATTAATTTTGAAAGGTATATACGTGAGACAAAATCTACTAAATGAATCTTAATCTATTTCTTTTTACTACTATAATCATATCGTGATCGTGGTCGCATTTTATAATACCTCGGGAGCTAATGAAACTATTTTAGTAAAATTGAACTGTCTCAATTCTCGGGCAATCGCACCAAAAACTCGCGTTCCTTTTGGATTTCCTTCTTGATCAATCACAACTGCAGCATTGTCATCATATCGTATTATCATACCGTTGTCACGTTTAAGTTCTTTACAAGTACGGACAATTACAGCTCTGACCACTTCTGATCTTTCTAGAGGCATGTTTGGAACTGCGTCTTTGATCACAGCAACAATAACGTCACCAATATGAGCATATCGACGATTGCTAGCTCCTATGATTCGAATACACATCAATTCTCGAGCCCCGCTGTTATCTGCTACATTCAAATGGGTCTGAGGTTGAATCATATCATTTTTTTTATCTGTTTTTTACAATACAAAGGTCGAAGAAAAAAAGAAATATTGTTTGTCCAAAAAAAGAAACCTGTTTATCCCGAAATGATGAATTGAGCTCGTATAGGCATTTTGGACGCTGCTATTGAAATAGCCCTTCTGGCTATATTTTCTGTTACTCCACCCATTTCATAAAGTATTCGACCTGGTTTAACAACAGCTACCCAATATTCGGGAGAGCCTTTACCTGAACCCATACGTGTTTCTGCGGGTCTTACTGTAACTGGTTTATCTGGAAATATGCGGACCCATATTTTTCCACCGCGACGTGCATTTCGTGTCATTGCTCGTCGACCTGCTTCTATTTGTCTAGATGTGATCCAAGCGGGTTCAAGTGCCTGAAGAGCGTATTTACCAAAACAAATATTATTACCTCGATAAGATATTCCCTTCATTCTTCCTCTATGTTGTTTACGGAATCTGGTTCTTTTGGGGTTATAGTTGATGGTTTGTTTTGAATTCCATCTCTACTACAGAACCGGACGTGAGAGTTTCTTCTCATCCAGCTCCTCGCGAATAAAATGAATTCAAATTCAAGATTTTGAATTCAATTCAGATAGAATATAATTTGAATGAATATATACATGTATTTAAATTTAATAAGTAATATACTGAATCATGGATTTCATTTAATCTAGATCAAATCTATTATGAATTTGTATATCTTGTTTGTATAGATAACTAAATATATTAAATAACTTATTAAATAACATAACTATTTTTTCTTATATTTATCTATTTTAGAATGTTAAATATCTATTTGATATTGATAATGTTAAAATGAATCTTTCTTTTGTTTTACTCTTTATCGTATTGGATTGACCCAAATTTAGCAATCCAAGAAAATAAAGTTTTCGCGGGCGAATATTTACTCTTTCAATTTCTATTTCAGTTCTATCATCAGTTCATAAATTTTCCGAATAGATGAATTGGTCTCTGGTCGGTTCCGCCATCCCGATCCATGAATCATTCGAATTCATTTTCACTAGAATCTTTTGAATTCACAGGTTCCATCGTTCCCATCGCTTCTTACTTAATGGTTAGGTCTGAATTCTACAATGGAGCTATTAGTTCTTGAGTCAATATTCTTAGCCTTTATTGGCTCGAAGCTCTTTATTTTTTGTTCGATGAGCAGATCCATTTAATGTTAATGATGAATCCGTATTGATGCTTTATTACACAGCTTTTTTCTGAGATGACTCATAGACCTTACATATT